GAAAATGAGTAGTTCCGATAGAATTGAACTTTTGATTGACCCAGGGACTTGGGATCCTATGGATGAAGACATGGTATCTCTGGATCCCATTGAATTTCATTCAGAAGAGGAACCTTATAAAGATCGTATTGATTCTTATCAAAGAAAGACAGGATTAACCGAGGCTGTTCAAACAGGCACAGGTCAACTAAACGGCATTCCCGTAGCAGTTGGGGTTATGGATTTTCAATTTATGGGGGGTAGTATGGGATCCGTCGTAGGTGAGAAAATTACTCGTTTGATCGAGTATGCTACCAATCAATTTTTACCTCTTATTTTAGTGTGTGCTTCCGGAGGAGCACGAATGCAAGAAGGAAGTTTGAGCTTGATGCAAATGGCTAAAATATCTTCTGCTTTATATGATTATCAATCGAATAAAAAGTTATTTTATGTATCAATCCTTACGTCTCCTACAACAGGTGGGGTGACAGCTAGTTTTGGGATGTTGGGAGATATTATTATTGCTGAACCTAACGCCTATATTGCATTTGCAGGTAAAAGAGTAATTGAACAAACATTGAATAAGACAGTACCTGAAGGTTCACAATCGGCCGAATTTTTATTCCATAAGGGCTTATTCGATTCAATCGTACCACGTAATCTTTTAAAAGGCGTTTTGAATGAGTTACTTCAGCTCCACGATTTCTTTCCTTTGAATCCTAAATCAAGTAGTGCCTTAACTTAATTAAAGTTAATTAAATTGAAATTTTCAAAATTCTTTATTTTTTTTTTCTGGCGAGCAGGTATTTTTTTTTTTTATTTTTATTGGAATCAAAGGAAAAAACGGAAGAATGGATTTTTATGTGACATAAAAGTAAATTATAGGAAGAATCATACAGATAATTTTTTGGCTAATATTCACTCTTTTTTCTATCAACAAGAAAAAAGAGTGAATTCTTTTTTCCGTTTTCCGTGAAAAAAAGTTCGGCAAGGTAAAACGGTAAATAATAAATAAACCGAATTTCATGTTCTTTTCTTACTTCTGCAGACAAAAAAAAAAAAAGTTATCAGACAAGAAAAAAAAGATAATATAAAGAAGAATAAAAATATAGGTGGATTATCATATATATCTCTTTCCTGTAGAAATACGAATAAGTCACTTAATTCGTTCTATACTCTTTAGCACTTAATTTTATTAGTATTAGAATTATATATGTTCATTTAGATATACTTAGTATAATTATATTCTATACAAATCTTAATGATTCTAAAATTCTCTTTCTAATAATTACTAAATAATTAGATTAGTAATATAAGAAGTAATAAGATATAATAATTAATTAATAAGAGAAGAATTAATACGAAATAAGAGAAATAATAAATATTAATAATATTAATCAAAGAATAATTAATATAGAAATAGAATATTTAATAATTTTAAAATATTTAATATTAATATAATAAGATCTAAAAATATATATAATAATAGAAAATATAGAATATAAAAATAGAAAAATATATAATTCTAATATATTCTTTTAATAAAAAAGTTTACTAATAATAAATATAAATTTGAATATTATTATTATTAAATAATCTATTTAATAATATTCAAAATAAAATAATATAACAAAAAAATAGAATAAAACAATAGAAATTTAATATATAAATATTCGAATTCTAATAGAAAAAAATAGAAATGCATATAGAAATCGAAAATATATAATATAGAATAATAGAATAATTCAAAAATAGAGAATATTAGAATTATAGAATATTCTATTATAAATATATTATAAATATATAATATAATAATATATAATTTAAATAATAATATATAATTTAAGTAATTAAGAATTATAGAATAGAATATTCTAATATAAAAAAAATAATAGAAACCAATATTATATTCTAATCGAAATAGAATAATATACAAATAAAAATTCGAACGAATTAGAAAATTAGCAGAATAAATAACAATAATAATTAGAAGAAAAAAAATAGGTACAAATATTAAATTGAGGTGCCCCATTCTATGACAATTCTCAACAACTTACCCTCCATTTTTGTGCCTTTAGTGGGCTTAGTATTTCCGGCAATTGCAATGGCTTCTTTATCTCTTCATGTTCAAAAAAACAAGATTTTTTAGATCCGATTGGTCCGATGGAAGTAGATTTCATTTATTTTTTTTTTTTTCAAGACCTAGACTTAGATCCTAATAAGGATATCTAGTTAGTCTAATATGATATAATATGTTATATATGGGTAGATAGGAGATCATATAATGAGGATACTTTTTTTTTTTTTTTGTTAATCTAACGAATTCGATGAATTCGTTCTAAAGATTCACGTCAAAATAGTGTGAGTTGATGAAAGTTACTTCGTAAACAGAAAAAAAACCTAAAGGCAAATCAAATGGGCTAGTCTCCCACTTCCAATAAAAAGAAACTGGATCGAGTATGAGTTGGCGCTCAGAACATATATGGATAGAACTTATAGCGGGGTCTCGAAAAATAAGTAATTTCTGCTGGGCTTTTATCCTTTTTTTAGGTTCATTGGGTTTTTTATTGGTTGGAATTTCCAGTTATCTTGGAAAAAGTTTCATATCTTTATTTCCCTCTCAGCAAATACTTTTTTTTCCACAAGGGATCGTGATGTCTTTCTATGGGATCGCTGGTCTATTTATTAGTTGTTATTTGTGGTGCACAATTTTGTGGAATGTGGGTGGGGGTTATGATCGATTCGATAGAGAAAAAGGAATAGTATGTTTTTTTCGCTGGGGATTTCCTGGAAAAAATCGTCGCATCTTACTCCGATTCCTTATGAAAGATATTCAGTCTATTAGAATAGAAGTTAAAGAGGGTATTTACGCTCGGCGTATCCCTTATATGGAAATCAGAGGCCGAGGGACTGTTCCTTTGACTCGTACTGATGAGAATTTGACTCCACAAGAAATTGAGCAAAAAGTAGCAGAATTGGCCTATTTTTTGCGTGTACCAATTGAAGTATTTTAAAATGAAGTATTTTAAAATGAGCTGAAGAATTAATATTTTCTTAGCAGGAGCGACAAAATCCAAGAGTCTTCTTTTTTTTATAGCAAAACTTATATAGCATAACTTAACCGGAATTTATTCACATACGGAACAATTCCAATTTAAAAATCAAAGTTTTTTTTATCTGCAAATTTTGTTATGCGTATGTAAATTTACTAAATACAGTAACAAAACAAGTAAGAAATCCAAATAATAGACTCATCTCGTATCGTAGATCAAAACAAATCATTTCGGAATAAAATAGAAAGAAATTCTCTTTTTATGTTCAATATTTGAAATTGATAGGTTACGTATCGATCGATTATATCTTGGATATTTTATTTCCTTTCTTTTGTCAGTCGACGTTTCTTTTTATCTTTTTTTTGCCCTCCTTAATCAGCAAAGGGCTGGACCACTTAGAATGAGAATCCTTCTGTCTTATTTTCCTTTTGCCGCTCATTTTTGATTATCACATCACAATATTGTTCATAAATCTTTCTTAATTATTTCTGAGGGATGTGGGGAAATTGGCCATTTTTTTTTTTTTTTTGAAATATTTGTTTTGTTGATAGAACGGAAGTCTTTCATCTCGAAATCCGAATTTTGAGTACATTTATCGAAAAGGGGGAATTGCTTCGAAATTGAGCAATTGAGATACCTAAAAAGAATATTTTTTTCTTCATTTGTGTACTCTTTTTATTTTAGGCTAGTTTTTTTTGTATTCTTTCATCTTTGAAAATTGAAGGACTAACCACTAATTTACAAATAAAAACAGCGAATAGATTCATAAGTTCGAAGCCTTGTAATAGAACTTGTGCTTGATAGAAATATTAGATCATATAGAATCGATAAATGAGGTGCGTTCATTAAAATAAAAAGTCACATACGAAAAAAAATAAAAAGTCACATACGAAAAATGGAAAAAAAAACATTTATTCCCCTTCTATATCTTACATCTATAGTTTTTTTTCCCTGGTGTATCTCTTTTTTATTTAAAAAAAGTTTTGAATCTTGGGTTATTAATTGGTGTAATACTAGTAAATCCGAAATTTTTTTAAATGATATCCAAGAAAAAAGTTTTTTAGAAAAATTCATAGAATTAGAGGAGCTCGTTCGTTTGGACGAAATGATAAAAGAATATCCGGAAATACATCTACAAAAGTTTCCTATCGGAATCCAGAAACAAACGATACAATTGATCAAGATACACAATGAGGATCGTATCCATACAATTTTGCACTTCTCGACAAATATAATCGCTTTCGTTATTCTAAGTGGTTATTCTATTCTAAGTAATGAAGAACTTTTTTTTCTTAATTCTTGGGTTCAAGAATTCCTATATAACTTAAGTGACACAATAAAAGCTTTTTCCATTCTTTTATTAACCGATTTATGTATAGGATTCCATTCACCCCACGGTTGGGAACTAATGATTGATTCTGTTTATAAAGATTTTGGATTTGCTCATAATGATCAAATTATATCTGGCCTTGTTTCCACTTTTCCAGTCATTATCGATACAATTTTGAAATATTGGATTTTCCGTTATTTAAATCGTGTGTCGCCGTCACTTGTAGTGATTTATCATTCAATGAATGACTGAAAAATGATCCAAAAATCGAATTCGGATCTTTGTTATTTTGTACATAAGCAAAACATTCAAAATCTTACTTTATTTTATCTTTCTTTAAATATTATTAACTTTAAATATTATTAAAATTTTTTTCTCTTTACTTTAATATAATTTAATATAAATATAATATATTTTTTTTTTTTTCTTTCTATATATATTTAATTTCGTTTTTTTCTATACATCACAGCAAAGGGATTCTCTTCCTATATCTTCTATTTTAGTAAAAATTTTTCAGTAACTACCAGTATCGTGGATAGGGAACTATACTAGGGACCTACCTAATTTTATTGTAGAAATTTTCAGGATCAATGATTGGACCATGCAAACTCGAAAAACCTTTTCTTGGATAAAGGAAG